TTAATAGATAGGAACACATTCCAACCAATTCCCAAAAAATATAAATTTGTATCAAATTAGAACTAGTAACTAATCCCAACATCGAAGTACTGAAAAAACTCATATAAGCAAAAAATCTCAAGTATCCTTGATCGTGAGCCATATAATTATCACTATAAATAAGAACCATAATTCCAACAGTAGTGATTAACATTGACATAATAGAAGTAAGTGGATCGATCAAGTAGCCGAATTCTAAAGAAAAATCATTATCGAGGGTCCAAGACCATACATATTGATAGATAGAACTACTTTTTATTTGCTGAATAGACAGATTAGTTGAAAAAATCATGACTATACTTAACAATAAAATACTCGAAAAAGCCCACATACGACGGAGATTTTTTGTTGCTGTCGGAAAAAGAAGAAGTCCCACTCCTATTAACATAGGAACTGGAAGTGGAAGGAAAGGTATGATCCACGCATATTGATATGTCTGTTCCATAAAAAAAGTTTTTTAATTCTTAATTAATATTAATTGTTTCCGATTCACCGGATCTTACCTCTTTTTGAAAGGAGTCAATAAAAAAATAAAGATATGCACTAACTTAATAACTTAAATAGAAATAGAATTTTTGAATTTTTATTTCTTTTTATACTTATTCTTTAGAAGTTTCTGCTAAATACTTCAAATATTCAAATCAAGAAGTTACAATTGGTCAAATCATATGAAAAAAGCAGATTAATTACTAGTCTCCTTCGAACTTTCAAATTCAAGTTAAATTAGGCATATTTTTCGCGAATTTGACAAGTTACTAAAAAAAAAGAATATTCTTTTTTTTTTAGTAATAAAAATAGTTTATGCTATTTTCCCATATCTTTCACGCATCTTATGTATTCTTTTTGATTTTAGAATCAAAAATATTATCTAGAAAAGAAATACATAATGAATTGGCAAAGCGCAAATTTCTTTTGTTTTGAACAATAGATGTCTTTCACATCCAGCTATACCAATGAGTAATCTCTTAATTTTTATTTAAATGGCAGTTCCAAAAAAACGTACTTCTGCATCAAAAAAGCGTATTCGTAAAAATTTTTGGAAAAAGAAGGGGTATTGGGCAGCGTTAAAAGCGTTTTCCTTAGGGAAATCTATTTCTACCGGGAATTCCAAAAGTTTTTTTGTGCAACAAACAAATAAAATAAGTAATAAAACATAACATGTTACAATAATCTGAATCGGTTTGACTCAAAAATTGACTCATTTCGTTTCGAAAATAAAATTCCCGCTTTCCATTCCCTGTTGAGTTAATCAATAGGAAATGGAATTTGTTTCGCTCTTAGAATTAGAATAAGGATTTTTCTCTTTACCGTACTGAATTCAAAAAAAAAAAAAAGAATCCTTTTTTTTTAACAAAAAAACATAAGATACGTAATTGTCTTTTTAGTATATTTTCTCATTTCCAAGGTGGGGAGTATTATTTTCCCCATCAGCCTGTTTCTTACAATAATATAAGCAATAATATAAGAATATAAGGTTTTCTTTTTTCTCTAGATCCACGTTTTCTCTATAGAAAGGCGAGTAAAAAATCAAAATCATTGAAACTAATTGATTAAAATTCTAAACCTTTTTGTGCAACTTTCTTCTTTTTGGATTTTCTATGAATTCCTATATAGATTCCCATATATTTATTGCCATCAATCCACTCAAAAACACTTAACAAATTTTTTTGGATAAATATGTGTCAATTTTTACTGATCCAAAATTTTTTTGTTCATTGATAAAATGGATTTTTTGGTTTCGATGTTTGAAATCAAATAAATCAAAAACAGTTCATTAAAACAAAACAAAAATGTTTTTTTTTTGGGGGGGGGTTCTATCCCTTAATTCATAGTTGGACTATCTAGTTTTCCAAGAGTTCAAGTCGAGGAGAGTCTAAAATACACACTAAAACTAAGAGCCTAAATTCAAATAATGAACCTTCAAATACCTATTTGAACGAATTTTTATTCATCAATTTGAATCTTTCCGAAAAAATATTGCAACAATTTAATTCTTAAATCTAGACGATTGCTTATTCATAGGGTATTATGAATTCAAGACAAGCCGCTATGGTGAAATTGGTAGACACGCTGCTCTTAGGAAGCAGTGCTAGAGCATCTCGGTTCGAGTCCGAGTGGCGGCATGTCATCTCCTAAAAAAAGTAAATAGATCCTATAATGAATTCAATTTCCGATTTCCTTTTTATAATTATGAGACTCCTTAAAAAAAAATTATGATATTTTCAACTTTAGAGCATATATTAACTCATATTTCTTTTTCGATTGTTTCAATTGTAATTACAATTCATTTCATAACTTTTTTAGTCGATGAAATCGTAAAACTATATGATTCATCCGAAAAGGGGATGATAATGACTTTTTCCTGTATAACAGGATTATTAGTTACTCGTTGGGTTTATTCGGGACATTTTCCACTAAGTGATTTATATGAATCATTAATGTTCCTTTCATGGAGTTTTTC